AGATTCATACTAGAGCCACGATGATTGATTCTCAAGCTAAACAAAAGGCAAGGGTTCTTCGAATAAGAACCGCTTGATGATCATTTATTGAATTGGTGTAATAACTCGACAAAATCGAGAGAAAAAAAAGTTGTCTTTTGGGCAAACAAAATTGGAAGGAAGAAAAGTTCTTTTTTTATTAAGAACTACTTTCATTTTTTTTTTTTTTTTCAGTCTGGTTACGAGGCCTAAATAGTGACTATGAATCATAGTTCCATTTTTTTTTCTTGATCCACTCTATGTATTTCGTGTTCCAGATAGTAGAATAAATAATATCCGACGAATTAGAATCATCTTGATAGAGAGAACAGGCGCTTTCTATGTATTATCAATAGGATCAATTCTAACAAGTCACACACTCATATTCCAGAGATACCAAAACAAAAAAATCCACGGTCGAACTACCTGAATGTCTAGAAATGTGGAGCTTAAAGCAGAAAGACCTTTTTTGGATGGAAAAACTATGACTTCATAGTTTTAGTTAGTAGAAACCTAATTCATTAAAATTCCGTCCAGTAAAACAGAAGAATTATAAATTTCTAAAATGATAGATAGGAATATCGCGAATAAAGCCATTGCAACCCCCATAAAAGGAGTAGTCCCCCAACCCGGAGCTACTTTCCCATATTCCGAATTCAAGGGTTTCAATAAACTACCTGCGCCAGTTCGTTTTGGCCTAGGTCTAGAACTATCTTCAACGGTTTGTGTAGCCATAAATTCTATTTAATCATTGGTGTTGACTTTGTATACTATTCCGTTGTAGTTGTAAATACACGATCTTTTCATAGATCCATTGTAATCTTGAAATTCTATAAAAATGGAAACAGCAACTTTAGTCGCCATCTCTATATCTGGTTTACTTGTAAGCTTTACTGGGTATGCCTTATATACCGCGTTTGGGCAACCCTCTCAACAATTAAGAGATCCATTCGAAGAACATGGAGACTAATTGAAGTAAGAAGTCTCCCAGATGGGAGACTTCTTACTTCAATTAAATTATTTCATTTTTTAGTCGGAACCTTAGGGGGTTCTCGGAAGAAAATAGCGAAAAAAATTATCCCTAAAGTCGAAACTAAAAGGAACGTATAAACCAATGCTTCCATAGATTCGATCGTGGTTTATTTACAATTATAACTTCCACACCTATTCACTTGTCATTTAGGATCATTTCCCATATAAAAAAAGAAAAAGAGTCTTTTATTTTTATAAAGAAAGGACAGGAGATTTTTCCCATGTCAAATCAAAAAAGAGAGGCGAAAGATACCATAGCAATGTGGTATCAGACTGTCTGTTTCCTTGTAGTTGGATCCCCAACTTTTTGGAATGTTCCAAATTCCACTTGAGCATCCAAGTCTGGATCAATACCAGCAAAAACATCTCGGAACAAGGTTCGAGCACCATGCCAAATGTGTCCGAAAAAGAAGAGCAAAGCAAAGGTAGCATGACCAAAAGTGAACCAACCCCTTGGACTGCTGCGAAAAACACCATCTGATTTCAAAGTAGCTCGATCTAATTCAAAAATTTCTCCTAATTGAGCACGCCTCGCATATTTTTTTACAGTAGCAGGATCAGAATAACTTACTCCATTAAGTTCGCCACCATAGAACTCTACCGTTACGCCTACTTGTTCAACGCTATATTTGGATTCTGCTCTTCTAAAAGGAACGTCCGCTCTCACAATTCCCTCTTCATCTACCAAAACTACCGGAAATGTTTCAAAAAAAGTAGGCATACGACGTACAAAAAGCTCGCGCCCTTCTTTATCTCTAAAGACGGGATGTCCTAACCATCCAACAGCTATTCCATCCCCATTGTCCATTGAGCCTGCTCGGAATAATCCCCCCTTTGCCGGATTATTACCAATATAATCATAAAAAGCTAATTTTTCGGGAATTTTAGACCAAGCTTCTGATAAACTAAGATTTTCGGCTAACCCATCGCTAACTCTTCGATATATTTCTTGTTGAAAGTATCCCTGATCCCACTGATAACGAGTAGGTCCGAATAATTCGATTGGGGTAGTTGCCGATCCATACCACATAGTTCCGGCAACTACGAAAGCTGCAAAAAAAACAGCAGCGATACTACTGGAAAGTACAGTTTCAATATTGCCCATACGTAATCCTTTGTATAGACGTTGAGGCGGACGGACACTAAGATGGAATAGGCCTGCTAATATGCCCAATGTACCCGCAGCAATATGATGCGAAGCTATTCCTCCCGGAACGAAAGGATCAAAACCTTCTGCACCCCACGCAGGATTTACAGCTTGTACTTTTCCAGTTAGTCCATAAGGATCGGACACCCATATCCCAGGACCATACAAACCGGTTACATGAAATGCACCAAAGCCAAAACAAGCCACCCCTGCAAGAAATAAATGAATTCCAAAGATCTTGGGCAAATCCAAAGAAGGTTTTCCCGTGCGCTCATCACAGAATATTTCTAGGTCCCAATATACCCAATGCCAGATAGCTGCCAAGAAACACAAGCCAGAAAAGACAATATGCGCACCTGCCACACCTTCATAACTCCAAATACCTGGATTCGTTATAGTTCCTCCTGAAATACTCCAACCACCCCACGAATTGGTTATTCCTAAACGAGTCATGAAGGGGATGACGAACATACCTTGTCTCCACATTGGATCCAGAACAGGATCAGAGGGATCAAAAACCGCTAATTCATATAAAGCCATCGAGCCGGCCCAACCAGAAACTAGAGCTGTATGCATTATATGCACCGAAAGCAATCGACCGGGATCATTCAATACGACAGTATGAACACGATACCAAGGCAAACCCATGGAAATACCCCTTTAGCAAAGAAAAATAGACACGATGTCGTTTTATTTTATCGCATTGGAAAAGACTATCCATATCCTATGTACCTAACCCTTCTAGGGCATTCTGTGTCAGAAAGCGTGAATATTTATTTCATTCCATTAAAAAAAAGAAGCCAATTCTGTTTGTAAGAAGAAAGAGAAGCAGATCTATTCTATACTCGATAAGTGCCAATATGCAATGGGTAGCTTGGGCTATTTCAAAAAACGAAGAATAGATCCCTAATCCCTCTTTCCTTGTTTATCATTCGAATCACAGATCCCTTTTTCTTTATTCAATCTGTCTTACCTTCCTTATATGTATAATTTTTCAATCTATGTATCATTTCAATCTATGTATTAATAGAATCTATAGTATTCTTATAGAATAAGAAAAAAATGAAGATAATAAACTGTGGATTCTTTCTTTCTCTTCCATTCTTAAGTTTCCATATTAAAGTGTAGTTTTCTTACTTAAATTTAATAATATTAATCTAATATGCCCATTGGTGTTCCAAAAGTACCTTACCGGATTCCCGGAGATGAAGAAGCGACTTGGGTTGACTTATACAATGTTATGTATCGAGAAAGGACACTTTTTTTAGGTCAAGAGATTCGTTGCGAGATCACGAATCATATTACAGGTCTCATGGTATATCTCAGTATAGAAGATGGAATTAGCGATATTTTTTTGTTTATAAACTCCCCCGGCGGGTGGCTAATCTCAGGAATGGCGATTTTTGATACGATGCAAACGGTGACACCAGATATATATACAATATGCCTCGGAATAGCCGCGTCCATGGCCTCCTTCATTCTGCTTGGAGGAGAACCCACTAAACGTATAGCATTCCCTCACGCTAGAATTATGCTTCACCAACCTGCTAGTGCTTATTATCGGGCAAGGACACCAGAATTTTTACTAGAAGTGGAAGAGTTACACAAAGTTCGCGAAATGATCACAAGGGTTTATGCACTAAGAACAGGCAAACCTTTTTGGGTTGTATCCGAAGACATGGAAAGGGATGTTTTTATGTCAGCAGACGAAGCCAAAGCTTATGGACTTGTCGATATTGTAGGGGATGAAATGATTGACGAGCACTGCGATACTGATCCCGTATGGTTTCCAGAAATGTTTAAGGATTGGTAGTGGCTGAATTTCTTGTAAATTTATTTCAAACCTAAATTCGGGTTTTATGCGATTTTATAGAAAATAGAAATACTTCATGATGATGAATCATCAGGTTAAGATCGATCTAAACCAATCCATTTTTTTCTATATACATACGACATGCCAACCGTTAAACAACTTATTAGAAATGCAAGACAGCCAATACGAAATGCTAGAAAAACGCCCGCGCTTAAGGGATGTCCTCAGCGTCGAGGAACATGTGCTAGGGTGTATGTGCGACTCGTTCAGATCATGAGTTCAAACAAATAAGACAATTTGGGAAATATTCATGATCCGTACCAATGAATAGGATAGAGCTTCTCTCTCCTAGATTTCTACGGTATATGGAATTTATGGTTTCCTTTGGTGCAAATCCAATCATCAAGATTGGAAGAAGCAATTCCCCCATTGGTAGCAAATGGTTATCGATTAAGCGGAGGAAATAGTAATAAAAAGAAAAGGCTTATGCTCCTTTATCTTAAAAGAACGGACTAAAGGGTCAGCTACTTAGCCAACTTTCATAATTAAATACCGTCACTGTATGAATAACTCTTATTTATTGTGAAAAGAGCGATTTACTCTATAATGGATAGGTAGAGCCAAAGAATGGGAACTATACAAGTTTCCAATACCTTTTGATGAAAGAAAGGGCTCCGGTGTATAGAGAGGGCCTCACCGTTTAAAAGGAAACCATAGAAACGATGGAATCCACGGTTTTTTTAGTATCGTTAGAATTTGTTATTTCTACGTGAAATAACTGAAGGGAATAAAATAAAAAATCGTGGTGGGGAAGGTTATAGTAGCAAAAGCCTTTGGAATTAATATTTTATATATCGGAATAATCCGTTTTGTTATTAATGGAAAAAAGAACGGTTAAAAGAAGATAAATCATTAGTTATTCATTAAGGTTAATTTGATTCAATGACCAGAGTTCCGCGGGGATATATAGCTCGGAGACGACGAACAAAAATGCGTTCATTTGCCTCAAACTTTAGGGGGGCTCATTTAAGACTTAATCGAATGATTACTCAACAAGTAAGAAGAGCTTTTGTTTCTTCTCATCGAGATAGAGGCAGGCAAAAGAGGGATTTTCGTCGTTTGTGGATCACTCGGATAAACGCAGCAACACGGATATATAAAGTATTCGATAGTTATAGTAAATTAATACATAATCTGTACAAAAAGGAATTGATTCTTAATCGTAAAATGCTTGCACAAGTAGCTGTATTAAATCCAAATAATCTTTACACGATTTCCAATAAAATAAAGACCATCAATTAAAGGGATAAAAAAGTAATAGACAGGAATAATTAAAACCGAATTCCCGGAGAGGGAACTCCGGGAAGATACAATAAATTAAGATTAAGTGGTAGGAATCAACGAGCGTGTTGCAATAAATAAAAAAACTATTTCTTTTTTCCCATTTTTCTTTCTTTTCTTATAACAAACACAAGAATCTAAACTGGATTACTTTATTTATATATATATGAGTCTGACCCTTTCGAATAAAACATCAACAATCGGAACTTAAGCTCCGATTGTTGTTTCTTAAATTCTGGTTGGAGTTTCTTAAATTTCGATTGGAATTGAATTTTTGTGTTAATTGAGGAATATGTCTATTTTTTCTGTGTCTAGGACCGGTAATTATTGAAATTGACTGGGTTTGAAATTGCTTCTCATTCTCATAGTTACGAAATGGTAAGAAAGATAAAATACGAGCCTGTTTTATAGCAAGAGTAATTAATCGCTGTTGTTTCAAGGTTAATCTATTTATTCGTCTGGATAATATTTTTCCTTGTTCACTAATAAATCGATTAATTAAACTCATGTTTCTATAATCAATTCGATCCCCTGGACCAATTCGGGAACGCCTACGAAAAGGTTGTTTGGATTTACGAAAAGGTTGTTTGAATTTACGAAAAGGTTGCTTGGATTTATGAAAAGGTTGTTTGGATTTACGAAAAGGTTGCTTAGATTTACGAAAAGGTTGTTTAGATATATACATGATTTATTCCTTATTTTAAAATTTGAAAAAAAAAAATGGATTTCTTTATTTTATTAATTTTGGATCCAGAAGAAGTAGTCTTTCTTTGGTCCATATATTATTTTATTTATATAGTATATATAAAAAAACTTCCATACATATGAAATAATATCTACCTAAAATCAGATGAGTTGATTTGTATTTTGTATTCTATCTATGTTCTATATATTAAATATATTAAATAAGAAATTCTTACTCTTTCTGTTCTTTAGAAAAATCAAAAACACGATGCTCCTATTTCTTTATTTCATTATGAGTCGTATGCTTGCGGCAATAACGACAAAATTTTCTTAATTCTAATTGTCCGGGTGTATTGTGGCGATTCTTTTGAGTACTATATCTAGAAATCCCCGTCGATTCCTTATGGGTATTCTTTCGAACACAACTGATACATTCCAAAATCACTCTGATTCTAACATCTTTGCCCTTGGCCATGAACCTCCTTTCCTTTTTGGATCGACTTAACTTAAGTTTTATACCTGTTCTTTTATTCTTCTATATTGGATCCGAAAAAGAAGAATCAAATCCAATAGAACAAAAAATGGAGAAATAATTAAAGAATACAATCCTTGTCGAATTAGCAAGGATTTTGCTTCGAAATCCTTTCATTTAAGTAGCAAGCTCCGCCCTAGCCAGCCTCTTTCTATGCTCGGATTTGTGAGGCCTGACTTAGCTTGGATACCGCTTTTATTTTAATTCAATTTTGGTTTTCTTCCAAAATGGGATTTACCAAATTTTTGATGACTCTGAGGTTCAACCCAATCCATCTTTTCTTTCTTTTTGCTTCGTATACTAAAAAAGGATTGAAAGAAAATTTTCGTCATGTCATGAAGAATTCTATCTCTCGCATAGGAATAACTAGAATTAAAAAAAAGGGAATGACAAAGCATCTGGGAATAAACGATTAATTTCTATCAATAAACCTGCTAAAGCCCCAAACCATAGAGTACTTAGCACGGGTGCTACAGAGAGATATGTTTTTATATCCCGCATTGAAAATCCTCCTTCCTTATTGGAATACATATATGATCAGATACTCTTGCCCAAGATCGTTTGTATTTCTTTATTTAGGGGAAATTCCTAACTAAAAAAACAAAATCAATATTCTATATATATATATAGAATGAACCATATAGACGAGATTTTCCTATCCCTAAAAAAGAAAAAGATGATCCCTTCTTCCGATACATTACTAAGGAATAGTAATCTTTCTTTTATAGATGAAATTCAACTTGATTTTAGATATATACCCTTCCCTGATTATATGAGACCAAAAACAAGAAATGACAAGAAAGTTCTATATAGATAGAGAAATAGAAGAAAATTACGATGTGGAAAACAAGAAAGGAATTGTGTACAATGGCATTGTACAACAATTTGGAAAAGGGATGTAGCGCAGCTTGGTAGCGCGTTTGTTTTGGGTAC